GTCCTGTATTGTTCCTTGCCTTATTATTATAGTTCGCTTTTATCTTATATAAAGATAAATATGAACCAAACCTAAAATTGAGAGGTACCTTATGGATAAAATGAGAGAACACCTTATGTATCGACAAGTCCTGTATTGTTCCTTGCCTTATTATTATAGTTCAGTTTTTTTTTCTAATTCGAAACCCAAAATGAGGAAAAATCTTATGTATCAAGCCCCGTTGTTATTCTTTTATTCGTGTTCCTTGTGTTCTAACTCGCTCCATTTTTGGAATTCGAATGTTAAGTTGCAATTTAAGTTTCACTCTAAAACTACTAATGCTAAGGGTACGGATAATTTGGATGGCGGAAACGACCATGGTGACGATGAAAATAACAAGATCCAAGAAAATCAAGACGAAGATTGTGATCAACAAGAGGAACTAGAGGAGCTCGAAAAAGAGGAACTAGAGGAGCTCGAAAAAGAGGAACTAGAGGAGCTCGAAAAAATCGAACAGGAAGAAATGAATGATTTTTTTGAAAGAATCGAGGCTGAGGAAAACATAATAGAAGATCGTATCAAAAATTATTTACGAAGCCGTTCCAACGTAGGCCCGCAAAACTACGAGGGCCATGAGGAAGATGATCTTTGGCATGAAAAACTGGAAATGGCAGAAATGCATTTAATAGACTATATTAGACGAAATTTTGATGAATTTGAGCCTGAGCTTAAAGAGTTCGAAATTTTTAGCGCCTTAGAATATGGGTTTATAAAAGCCAGTAAGTTTTACGACTTGTACGACGATTCTGACTACAAGGATCATTACACATTGGATACTTATGCATATAAGAAGGCTATTGCAACAAATAGCCAAATAGAGCAACAAAAGAGAGAAACAAAAAAACTCGACTCACATTTCAAATTAAACTATTTACTTTTAATTAAAATACTTATACTTGTTATTATAGTTCGCTTTATTATTCTAATTCGAAACCCAAAATGAGGAGGAATGTCTTAAATTAGTAACTAAATAACTAATTAAAGATATTAATTAAATAATATTTATTCATATTATTTTAACCAAAGGAATTGTCAATTTTGGAATATCTATACGTATACTACTCGGAGATAACGTCAAAGTTGAGGTAAATCAGTACGATAGGACTAAAGGGCGTATAACTTCACGCATTGACAAGAAAGCTTCGAGCAAGAGAGGAGAAAAAGCGCAGAAAAGAAGAAAGAAGGCAAGAGAGAGAGGAAAAAGAACTAAGAAGGGAGGCAGAAGAGAAAAAAAGAAAGAAATAATAACCTAATCATTCTAATCTTTCTTTCTTCTTCCACTTCTTTTTTTCTTCTTCTTTTTCACTCTTTCTTTTTCTTTCCTCTTCTTTTTTTCTTCTTCTCCTAGAATTCCAATTTGAGGTTCCAAAATGCAAGTCAAGAGACTTATTTTCTTCTAAGAAATAAATTCCTAATTTAAGTCAAGAATAAGAAATATGAAAATAGGGGCTTCTGTTCGTAAAATTTGTCAAAAATGTCGATTGGTTCGTAGGCGAGGACGAATTACAGTCATTTGTAGTTCCAAGTCTAAACATAAACAGAGACAGGGGTAACCCTTTGAAAAAGGAACTTGACCTTTTCAAAGAAATAGCCAGGGCAAAATAAAGTAAAGGATTTGTTTTAAGATGAAATGGATATCTCCGTATCTTCCCTTTCTATCATATTTCTAACTCATATTTATGAAATGATAAAATATGAAAAAAGCCAGACCGAAAATAGGTTTTCGTAGGGGTCGATTTGGTTTTCGTAGGAGTCGATTTGGTTTTCGTAAGAATAGACGTACTCGTTTTCGTTTCCGTAATAAGGGACGTAGATTAGAAAAAGAAGGAGTTATTCATATTCAAGCAAGTTTAAATAATACCATTACCAGTGTTACGGATGTAGAAGGTCGGGTGATTTACTGGGCCTGCGCCGGCACTTCTGGATTCAAAGGCCCAAAAAAAGCAACACCCTATGCTGCAGAAAGGGCAACAGCGGAAGCTATTGGTGCAGTAGTTGATCTGGGTATGAGACGAGCAGCAATTATGATAAGGGGTGGTGGAAAAGGAAGGGATGGAGCATTACGAGCTATTCGTAAAAGTCGTATACGCTTAATTTTGCTACGTGATGTAACACGTATGTCACATAACGGATGTCGACCTCCTAAAAGAAGACGCGTGTAGAAATAAGAATGAAACCCATTTCAAGAGAAAAAAAAGGAACGAATTGGTATGCTATACTACTAGCGTAGCATATGAACAGTAAGAGCTAGAATTCTTATCGATACATTGCTTAACACACGCCAAACACCCACGAGATATTTCCTATTTCTTATCGATACATTAATAAAATGGATTTATGGAAATACATTAATAAAATGGATTTATGGAAATATGCAGTAGTTACAGAAAAAGGTCTTCGGTTATTGGAATCAATATACTTCTAATGTCGAATCAGGATCAAGTAGGACAGAAATAAAGCATTGGGTCGAACTCTTCTTTGGTGTCAAGATAATAGCGTTGAATAGTCATCGACTACCCAGAAAGGGTAGAAGAATGGGACCTATTATGGGACATACAATGCATTACAGACGTATGATCATTACGCAGCAACCGGGTTATTCTATTCCACCTCTTAGAGGAGCATCATATAATTAGCGTAGAAAGATGCATTGGACTCAATTAATAGTTTATAGTCACTCAATTAATAGTTTATAGTCAAGGGGGGAACCTTATGAAACACTTTTTTTTACGAGGCCATTTTCTAGCCTTATGCACGCGGATAAGTAATTCGGTCGTTCTAGTCGGATTCTATTATGGATTTCTTACAACATTCTCTATAAGATCCTCTTATCTCTTGTCTCTCCGAGATCGGGTTATGGAAGAAGGAACCGAGAAGGAGGTATCAGCAATAACTGGTTTTCTTATGGGACAGCTCATGATGTTCGTATCGATCTATTATGCGCCTCTGCATTTAGCATTGAATCGACCTCATACAATAACTGTCCTAGTTCTACCCTATCTTTTGTTTCATTTGTTCTCGAACAAAGGCGAAGACGAAATCCTTTTATATTATGGATCTACTCCCAGAAATGCCATGCGGAATCTCAGCGTTCAATGTGTATTCCTGAATAATTTCGTCTTTCCATTATTCAACCATTTCATTTTGCCAAGTGCAACCTTAGCCAGATTAGTCAACATTTATATGTTTCGATGCAAAAACAAGATGTTATTTGTAACAAGTAGTTTTGTTGGTTGGTTAATAGGTTATATTTTATTCATGAAATGGGCTAGATTGGTATTATTCTGGATACAAGAAATCGGGATACGGCTAAATCCTCGAAAAAAAAGGTACTTTTTGTTCAAATGGAGAGAGTATATGACTATAATGTTTACTAGTCTCTTCTTTATCCCCTGTGCCTACCATTTAGGCAGAATGCCGTCGCCTATTTTCACTCCGAAATGGCGCACCACAATCTCTGAAATCGAATGCGAAGAAGATGAGGAAGAAGGCCCTTCCCCTTGTTCGGAAGAGGAGGAGGATACGGACACAATAGATAAAAGGGAAGAAATCCGAGTGAATGGAGAGGAAAAAACAAAGGATGAATTTCACAAGGAAAGCCCAGTTTACGAAGTTTCTACCTATCAAGAGAATGGGGAATTTGGGAATGAAGAGCAAAATGAAAAGACGGATTTCTGTTTTAAAGAACCTGTCGTTACCTTTCTATTCGATTATAAACTATGGAGTAGTCATCCATGCCGATATTTAAAAATGCCTCGCTCCGAATATGGTGTAGCTATACGAAATGCAATGTCACAATATTTCTTTTATACATGTCCAAGTGATGGAAAACAAAGAATATCTTTTACATATCCACCTAGTTTATCAACTTTTTCGGAAATGATAGAACAAAAAATGTCTTTGTGCGGGACAAATAAATTATCCCATGAGGACCAATATGAGGATTGGGTTTATCAAAATGAACAAAAAAAAAACAACTTAAGCAATGAATTGATAAGTCGAACAAAAGCTCTCGAGAAAGGATTTCTTCTTCCAGATATACTCGAAAAAAGGATCCGATTTTGTGATGATGAAAATGAAAAAGACTATTTTATCAAAAGAATAGACCCTCTATTAAGCGGGCCAGCTCGAGGACGAATAAGAAAGTATCAATATCAAAATAGAAGTGAAAAAGGAAAGAGTCTCGTATACCCTTATCGTATGAGAAATTCGCTCTTCCCTAATCAAAAGGCGAAAATGGGGATAAACACATCTTGGGTAAATAGTATTTATTCACTGCTTTCTATTAATTCTAATTATCCCCGAGAATTGGAACATCAAAAGAATCGACTTGAGCTCGATAGGGAATCATTGATGAATTCGATTACTCAAATCGCAAACCTAAACCCTTTCTATATTGCGAGTATGCGCACTATGCACAAATGGTACAGAGAACGTTATTCCAAAGCTAAAAGGGAAGCTTTTATTTTTCAATTAGATGCAATTAGGATTGATCCAAATGATCATTATCGAAAAATAATGATAAATCTTGAAAAGATTATCCAATTCCAAGAGAGAAGTACTCCTGAACAAGAGAATCTAGAGACAATCCTTAATGAAATAGAGGAAATGGAAGGCCCTAATGAAAGAGACAAAATCCTTAATAAAATAGAGGAAATGGAAGTCCCTAATGAAAGAGAAGAAATCCGTAAAGAGATTTCTCGATGGTTATACGAATGGGTCACTGAGGCGCGACTATTCCTGCCACGAAATCAGGAAGAAGCTGATAAAGATAGAGAAGCGGAGATTCGTTCAAGAAGAGGCATAGGAGTAGTACTTCATCGTTATACTAAAGATACTAAAGAAAAGGACGATGACGATGAGGATGGTCATGACGATGACGATTCTATTACTACTGACACTAATACTAAAAAGACTACAAAGAAGACCGCAAAGAGTGATGAAGGAGAGGAAAAGAGTGATGAAGGAGAGGAAAGGAGTGATGAAGGAGAGGAAAGGCGTGTGGAGTATATCCAGTACTACCGAAAACCTGATTTTTGTCGGGCGAACATCAAAGGATCCATGATACGCGCTCAAAGACGTAAAGCAGTTGCTGCTTGGAAAATATTTCAAGCACGTGCGCGTTCTCCTCTTTTTGTGGATCGAGTACACACAAAAAATGTTTTGTTTTCTCTTTTTGATGATATCCTTGCTATGAGCAATCTTTTTCTTAGTTTTTTTAGGAATTTGGTAAGGAGAAAAGAAAAATGGCAAATTTCAGATTTGGAAAAGACAAAGGAAGAAGAGAAAATAAAGGAGCAAGAAGAGAAAATAAAGGAGCAAGAAGAGAAAACAAACTTCGACTTGTTCATAGTCATGCGCGATCAAACAGCAATCTCAATAGAGGAGATGCCTTTAAATTTATTAATGAATAGTGATGCTCAAAGATCAAGAAGTGTGCTGTTAGTCATTTTTGCTTTTCTTAGAAAACAGATTGTATTACCTTCATTGATAATAGCTAAAAATATTGGCCGTATGCTATTTTTCCAAAAGCCCGAATGGGATGAGGATTGGAGGGATTGGAAGAGAGAAATACATATTAGATGTACCCTTCTTGGTATTCAAGTACCAGAAGAAGATTGGCCCGCAGATTGGTTAGACGAGGGTATTCAGATAAAGATTCGATTTCCTTTCCACCTGAAACCTTGGCGAGAAGCTAAATCTGATCTTGATTCGGTGAAAGACGATCCTTGTTTTTTAACACTCTTTGGAACGCAATCAAAACGTCCTTTTGGGCCTATCATAAAACGACCTTCCTTTTTTAAACCTATTTATGAAGAACTGAAAAAAAAAATGAGAAAAGCGGCGGAAAAGTTTCCACTTATAAAGGGTTTCCAAGAAAAAATAAAAAGAATGAAAGAAGGTGAAAAGCAAGATTTCTTATTTAAATTGAGAAAGGGAAAAGTAGATGAACCGACGGAAAATGGAAAATATTTCCAAAAAAATAATAAGATTTTGCACGAATCGACCACGGAAATCGGATGCATGAATTGGAAAAATAATTCACTCATAGAAATCGAAAAACAAATGAAAGATTTTTCTGATAGAACAATCACAATCAAGAAAAAAATAGAACAAATCACAAAAGACAAGAAAGAAATAGTTCTAACTTGTGATGGTCAAAGATCGGAATCAAAGAAAGATATTTGGAAGATATTCCAAAGAAAAATTATACGATTAATACGTAAATCGCCTAATTTTATGAAATCGTTCATTGAAAAGATATACATCAAGATTTTGCTATGGATAATGAAGGTTCCCAAGATCATCAATTCACTATTTTTTCTTGAATCAAAAAAGAAAATGATCAATACATCAATTTACAAGGATGAAGTAAATCAAGAGGGAATTGATGAAAGAGATAAAAATACAATGAACTTTTTTGACACTAAAAGAAAGTGGTTTTCGAATCCCAATATTCGAAAGAATTCCAAAATCTTTTATGACTCATCTTCCTTGTCCCAAGCATATGTATTTTACAAATTATCACAAAGCCCATTACTTAATAAGTATCACTTGAGATCTCTACTTCAATATGAGGGGGCCTATCCATTTATTAAGGAGAAAATCAAGGATTATTGTATGACACGAGGGATATTTGATTGGAAATCAAGGCATAAGAAAATCCCTAAGTCTAGAATAATTGAATGGAAAAACTGGTTAAAGGGTCATTATCAATACAATTTATCTCAGACCAAATGGTCCCAATTAATAGCGAAAAAATGGCGAAAGAAAATCAATCAACGTTGTAGAATGCAAAAGAAAGACTCAATTACATCGGATTCATATAAAAAGGAAAAAGACCCATTAATTCATTACTTGAATGAAGAAGGGGATTCATTGATAAAGAAACAAGCAACAAAATTGCAAAAAAACTACAAATATGATCTTTTATCACATGAATATATGAATTATGATGATAGGAAGGACTTAGCTATTTATGGGTCAAGATTACAAGTAAACGTGGGTCGCAAAATTCCGTCTAATTTCAATACAGTGAAATCAGAATCATTTTATGGATTGGTAAGTATAGCTCTGAGTGATTATCTAGAAGAAGGGGATATGCGTCAAAATTTAGATAGAAAATATTTTGATTGTCGTCGAATTCTCCATTTTTCTCAAGATATCAATATTGATCGCAAAAATAGCTATATTGAAGCCTGGACCAATACGCATATCGGCCCTAAAAATAGGAAGGCTGCAAAAAAGATAGAAAAAAAATGGAAACAAGAAGCTAGTTTTTATATTCCAATTCAAAAAAGAAGAAAGCCAAAAAATGGAAAAGAAAGCGAGCCATCCAATGGAAAGGAAAGCAAGCCAAAAAATGGAAAAGAAAGCGAGCCATCCAATGGAAAGGAAAGCAAGCCAAAAAAAGGAAAAGAACACCTTTTTAATTGGATGGGAATGAATCAAGTGAAAATGAATCAAGTGGAAATGAATCAATTGGAAATGCATCAAGAAGGGGTTTATGGTACTATATCAAAATCCAATATCGAATCTTGGTTCTTCCCAGAATTTGTGCTACTTTTTGATGCATATAAGATTAAGCCATGGATTGTACCAATCAGAAAACTTATTACTGATTTGGTTTTTCATAAAATGGAATTTTATAGAAGATTTACAAAAGAAGAAAAAAAAAGGATAGAAGATCTAAAGCGACCTATTCTTCCACAAAAGATAAAACTAAAAGGGACAAGTGGGACCTTGGTCAAACAAAGAGACCTAACCAAAGACGTAATAAAGTATTCAATGTATCGAAGACTGAAAAGGGACCTACAAAAACAGTATTACCCGGAATTAATGAGAAAAAGAGGTGAAACGGAAAAAGAAGCCACATTAAAAAAAAAAAGAACGAGAAAGCAAGACGTAAAGGAAACGCTCAAGGAAGCAGCATGCGATTTGTTCCTGAGAAAAAGGGGTGGTCTTCTTTATCAGTGGAAAAACTATGATAGTAGTTGTGTATCAAGGAATACGAATAAAAAAATCAAAATGGTGCTGAGAACTCTTTTTAAAGAGTATGGCTTACTATCCGCTCTCTTACTTAAACGGGACGATCCAATAGAATTTACACTAATTGCTATGTCCTTCATTAAAACGGGAAAGATAAGTCTACGTCTAATGAAGATGGCTAAAAATATACTATTGCCAGAATTGATAAGAGACGGACAATTGGATATCGAACCATTTGCTCTATCTCAAAAGGGGGGTGGGGTAATAGCTGGAAGAGCTATTATATATCAAATTATAAGTATCTCATTGGCCGAGAAAAATAAGCACCAAACTAAGCGATATGGCAATATGGTTGTGACTGGAGACAGAAATTCTTATGATTTTCTTATTCCTGAAAATATTCTATCTCCTAGACCTCGTAGAGAATTGAGAATTTTAATGTGTTTCAATTCTCGTAATAGGAATATTACAGATAGAAATACCTTATTTTGTAATGAAAACAAAATAAGAAACTCTGGACAATTTGTAAATCAAGACAAGCATCTTAATACAGATGCCAAGAAATTCAGTAAATACAAATTCTTTCTTTGGCCCAATTACCGATTAGAAGATTTAGCTTGTATGAATCGCTATTGGTTTGATACCAATAATGGCAGTCGTTTCAGTATGTCAAGGATACATATGTATCCACAATTTTGAATTACTTAATAGTCTATTTCCTAAATCATATCTATATCCCGTGAAATCTTCGAACCGAAGGATGTGTGCATATGCTGTGTTACATTTTGTTTTGGTAAATAATATCGATTTAATGGTGTATCAATTCAATAAATTGGATATGGCAATAAAGAAATCAGCAAAATGCTTTTATTTTAGATAGAATTTCCGTGGGTTATATATTCACTTATGCAGCTTTCTTGATTGCCTCAACATCAGGGAAATTTGGTTAATTTAGTTGTTTCTTGCTTTTTTTGTACTATATCAATAACCATTTCTTTTGTTTCGATGGAAAGGGGGGACCGCCCCTCTTAATACTTTAAAATATTTTAAGATTTTCTGTACTCTTTTTGATTTTATTTGATTTTCCAGGAGGGCCCATGGAAGCAAAAAAAAAAAATGATTTCAAACCAAAGTGCCACTTTGAGGAAAGAGTGGATGGTGCTCGTCTGATTTATGGGCGACTCGTTCTGTCCCCGCTTATGGCGGGTCAAGGGGAGCCCATCGGTACTGCTATGCTAAGGGCTTTACTTGGAGAAATAGAAGGAACACGTATCACACGCGTCCAATTTAGGAATGTGCCAAAAGGATCTGCTACGATAGAAGGTGTGCAAGAATCGATATACGAAATCTTACAAAATTTGAAGGCTATTGTATTTCGAAATCATCTCGATGGAGTTCGAGAGGCATCGATTTGCCTCAAAGGGCCCAGATGCGTAACTGCTCAGGATATCATCTTACCTCCTTCCATGGCAGTCGTTGACACCACACAATACATAGCTAGCGTGATCAAACCCATCAATTTGGTTATGGAATTCAAAATCAAGAGAGATCGCGGATATAATTCCCAACCCGAAAGGGATTTCTCAGAAGATGAGAGCAATAAACTATGTCCTGATAGCGGCTACACACTATATCCTTATTTCAGCCCAATTGAGAATGCGACTTATTCGCTATTTCGTTTTGAAAATGGGGATGAAATAACAGAGATACTCATTTTAGAGGTGTGGACGAATGGAAGTTTGACTCCAAAGGAAGCCATTTTTCAGGCTTCTCGTAGTTTGATTGCTCTTTTTCTTCCTCTTCCACAAGCGCAGGAAGAGGGCCCTAATCGCAAAAAAAATCCAAATCCAAGTAGGTTTTCTAGTCCCCTTTTTTTACTATTTAAAGCCAAATTGGGTTCTCTAAAAACAAACAAAAAAGATTGGGCTTTGATTGGGATTCAGCAATTAGAATTGCCTCCTTTTACGTATAAGTGTCTCAAGAAGGCCAATATAAAGACATTATTGGACCTTTTGAATAAGAGTATAGAGGATCTTCTAAGTATGGAAGATTTGAGTGTGAAAGATATAGGACTGATATTGAACGCTGTATCCCCCTTTTTATATCGTTGATTTATCTAAGAAGAAGTTCTCGTTTGAAATCCATTCGAAATTTCTCATCTTTGGTAGAAGTAGGAAAAAGAAAAGATATAGTGATAGTTTGATTCTTCGTCGCCGTAAGTAAATAGGAATATGGAAAATCGAATCTTTGGAATTGGAAATAATGTGATGGGCGAACGACGGGAATTGAACCCGCGCGTGGTGGATTCACAATCCACAGCCTTGATCCACTTGGCTACATCCGCCCCTTATCTAGCTAAAGGATTTTTGCTTTTTTCCATGAAGAAGTTCTTGTTTGAAATCCATTCTTCTTTCTCATCTTTTTTCTTTCTTTTCGAATTTGAAAAGGAAGAAAAAAGATGAGAAAGAAGAATTCTAACGAAAAGAAGACAATTTTTCATCCTTGGCACGATCCCTATTTTCACAAAATGGATCATCTCAAAATGTATGTATCTAGGGAAGATTCACTTTGAAGTAACTATTTCCCGGATACATACATCATGGTACTTCACCAATTGGAAAAGGCCTAAAAAAGACCTAAAGTTAGGGATCTCTCAATGGGTAATGTTGCTCCAATACCTAACCAAAGAGCTGCTGCAGTACCGATTAAAAAGACTGTTGTAGCTACTGGGCGACGATATGGATTTTGGAATTTATTGACATTCTCCAAAAAGGGTACTGTCAATAATCCCGTTGGTACTGAAACCATTAAAAGAACACCCAATAACTTATTGGGTACCGTACGGAGTATTTGAAATACAGGAAAGAAGTACCATTCGGGTAATATTTCCAAAGGAGTTGCAAACGGATCGGCGGGTTCACCAATCATTGAAGGTTCTAGAACGGCTAAACCCACATTACATGCAATAGTACCTAGAATGACTACTGGAAAAATATATAAAAGATCATTAGGTCAGGCAGGTTCCCCGTATGGATCCATCTCCCGAAGGAACCGGACATGATAATTTTTCATCATCCGGCTCGAGCAAGAATCAAAGAGATAACAGAAAAACCTATAGAAAATCTATAATACAATATAGAAATAGAATGCCTCTATGTAAGAAAAGATTTCGCGGATTCCATTTTCCGAAGTAGCAACTAGAACTACTCATTGCAAAGAATTCGGCTCTTATCTTATAAGTAAATGCTCCATATCCAAGTCGGCTTACAAATTGGATCATGATCAATTGCTTTTTGGATTGTCTCATGTCTCTTGATTGATTTTTTTCCCCCCAATATCGCGATTTTCTTACGTCCAAAGTATTTACTTGTACTTAAATATTCATTTTATAAATACTAATATTTAACTATTTTAAAAATAGTAATTTTATATAGTCAATATTCCTTATATTTTTTATATAGTCAATATTCCTTATAATAGATATACTTTACCCCAAAAGATATTTTACTAATAGTAAATGTGAATCGAGGTACTCATTCTATGACAGATCTCAACTTACCCTCTATTTTCGTGCCTTTAGTAGGCTTAGTATTTCCTGCAATTGCAATGGCTTCTTTATTTCTTTATGTACAAAAGAATAAGATTGTCTAGACCCGATGGAACCAAATCTTATTAATTTATTTCAACACTGGATCATAATACAGATATGGATTTAGTATAATATGGTAATATGGCTCTTTCCACACACAAATGAGAGAACTGTTTCGTTAGGCATGCGGATACATAATATCCGCAGAAATGCAAGGAGATGCGGGGTATAGCAAGTTTCCCGTGGTGCTATTTTAAAAAAGGAAAGTCAATGTATCTAACCAATTATTCCACATCAGAATAGTGCTAGTTGATGAAAGTTAATTAAGGATTAAGAAAGGTAAAGTCAAAGTTATTTAGGTTATTCTCTCAATTCCAATCGAATGCAACTGGATTTAGTATAATATGAGTTGGCGATCAGAACATATATGGATAGAACTTCCAAGGGGTTCTCGAAAAACAAGTAATTTTTGTTGGGCCTGTATTCTTTTTCTAGGTTCACTAGGATTCTTAGTGGTTGGAACTTCCAGTTATCTTGATAAGAATCTGATATCCCTATTTCCATCTCAACAAATTCTTTTTTTTCCCCAAGGGATCGTGATGTCTTTCTACGGAATCGCAGGTCTATTCATTAGCTCCTATTTGTGGTGCACAATCTTGTGGAATGTAGGGAGTGGTTATGACCTATTCGATAGAAAAGAAGGAATAGTGCGCATTTTTCGTTGGGGATTCCCTGGAAGAAATCGTCGCATCTTCCTTCGACTCCTTATGAGGGATATTCAATCAATCCGAATTCAGGTTAAAGAGGGTCTTTATCCTCGTCCTGTCCTTTATATGGAAATTCGAGGCCAAGGGGCCATTCCCTTGACTCGTACTGATGATAATTTTTTGACTCCAGGAGAAATTGAACAAAAAGCTGCTAAATTGGCCTTTTTCTTGCATGTACCAATTGAAGTATTTTGAAATGACTTAAAGGTGAAGAATAAATTGTAAAAAAAAGTTTTACCAACATAACATAGGGGAATAATTTGCTAATTCCTTCTTTAATACAATTCAAGTCTTTTCGGAATGCTCATTCGAACAAAGCATGTTCGATTTTTCCTTCCCTTGTGACGGTGACGCACATAGAATAAACTAAAAAGGGGCAAGAGGGCGTATACGGAATAATTATAACTAGACTCTAATAAAGACTCTCATAAAGGATAAATTAATAAAAGAAATTCTTCTCATCTTTTTCGGTTCAAGATTTGCCATTGGTATCTTATTTTTGTGGGTTGTGGATAGACGATGAAAGGTAAAGAATTAATTAATCCGGAGGGGTTCCCTTCGAAATTCCATTCGTTTTAAGTGTATTTTTGAGTATTCATCGAAAGGAGCAAATCAAATAAGGATAAGATGCATTTTTTTGAATTTGCCCAATTGGGATATCTGTACATACTTTTTTTCATCCAAAAAAGACCTTTATTCTATTTCTCTATTTCGTCTAGATTCAATACCTTGTTATAGAAATAGAATTCATGCTTCAAAGAAGCATAAAGAATATACAGAGTAAAGTAATGCAAGGAATGCAGCGGGTTCATTAACAATTAAATAAATTGGAAAATTGGAATTCACAGATAAAAAATGAAAAAAAAGAAAGCATTGCCTTCTTTCCCATATCTTGCATCTATAGTCTTTTTAGTATTTTTACCCTGGTGGGTCTCTCTTTCTTTTAATAAATGTGTGAAACCTTGGATTATTAATTGGTGGAATACCAGGTCCTCCGAAAGCCGTTTGAATCTCATTCAAGAAAAAAGCGTTCTAGAAAGATTCATAGAATTACACGAACTCCTTCTGTTGGACGAAATGATAAAGGAGTCCCCAGAGAAACCTATACAAAAACCTTGTCTAGGAATACACAAGGAAACAATGGAATTGGTCAAAACGCAGAATGAATATCATCTCCATACCATTTTAGATTTCTCGACAAATCTAATCTGTTTCGCTATTCTAAGTGGTTATTTTATTCTGGGTAATGCAGAACTTGTTATTCTGAATTCTTGGGTTCAGAAATCCCTCTATAACTTAAGTGACACAATAAAAGCTTTTTCCATTCTTTTAGTTACTGATCTATGGATTGGATTTCACTCGACCCGTGGTTGGGAACTAATAATTAGTTCGGTCTACAACGATTTTGGATTGGTTCATAACGATCTAATTTTATCTGTTCTTGTTTCTATTTTTCCAGTTATTCTAAGTACAATTGTAAAATATTGGATCTTCCATTATTTAAATCGTCTATCCCCCTCGCTTCTAGTCATTTATGATTCAATGAATGAATGAAGAACTCATTGAATCTCCTGATATCAAAAAAATGGGAATCTTTCCTCTTTTATAGGTTATAAGGAAAGCATTTTCAATCCAATTTTTTCTATTTCTACCTGTTCAATGTATTCATTATTCCAGTACAATTATTCCAGTACAAGGACAACAGACTCGTGTATAGGGAACTCGATTAGCTACCTATCTAATTTATTGTATAAATTCTGGGATAGGTGATTGGACATGCAAAATAGAGATACTTTTTCTTGGGTAAGGGATTGGGTAAGGGAAGAGATAACTCGATCCATTTCTGTATCGATGATGGTATATGTAATAACTCGGGCATCTATTTCCAATGCCTATCCCATTTTTGCGCAACAGGGTTATGAAAACCCACGAGAAGCAACTGGGCGAATTGTATGTGCCAATTGCCATTTAGCCAATAAGCCCGTGGATATTGAAGTTCCACAAGCAGTGCTTCCTAATACTGTATTTGAAGCAGTTGTTCGAATTCCTTATGATATGCAACTGAAACAAGTTCTTGCTAATGGTAAAAGGGGGGGGTTAAATGTGGGTGCTGTTCTTATTTTGCCCGAGGAATTCCAATTAGCCCCTCCCGATCGTATTTCCCCGAAGTTAAAAGAAAAGATAGGAAATCTGTCTTTTCAGAGTTATCGTCCCAATAAACAAAATATTCTTGTGATAGGTCCTGTTCCCGGTCAGAAATATAGTGAGATCGTCTTTCCTATTCTTTCCCCCGACCCTGCTACGAAGAAAGACGTTCATTTCTTAAAATATCCCATATATGTAGGCGGGAACCGAGGAAGAGGTCAGATTTATCCCGATGGTAGCAAGAGTAACAATACAGTCTATAATGCTACATCCGCAGGTATAGTAAGCAAAATAGTACGTAAAGACAAGGGGGGATATGAAATAAGCATAGTTGATACGTTAGATGGACGTCAAGTGGTTGATATTATACCTCCTGGACCAGAGCTTCTTATTTCAGAGGGTGAATCCATCAAGCTTGATCAACCATTAACAAGCAATCCCAATGTGGGAGGGTTTGGTCAGGGGGATGCA